TCTTTCTAACCACACAATTACCAGCACTCCTATTATGATTCCAAATACAGGAGTAAAAATAGGAATAAGTAACCATATGAGCCCATAAACCTCTTTTAAGGATTCCGATCTGGAAAAAGAATTGATAGCTTGTACTTTTATCGTATCAATTATCATTTCAACGATCAACTTCTCCCATAATAATATCTATACTACCTAGTATTGTCATAATATCGGCCAATTTCATTTTTTTAACTAGCTGAGGAAGAATTTGCAAATTGATAAAACCAGGTGGACGAATTTTCCATCTCCAGGGAAAAACACTCCGATCTCCTACCAGAAAAATTCCCAATTCCCCCTTGGGGGCTTCTACTCTCACATAAAGTTCTTGTTTAGACAATTCAAAAGTGGGCGAAGGTTTCTTACTAATGAATCGATAATCAAAATCATTCCATTCAGAATCCTTTGTTTTATCAAAACGCCGTACCTCTAAATTCTCATAGGGCCCTCCGGGAATTCCTTCCAGGGCTTGTTGAATAATTTTGATGGATTCCACCATTTCACCGATTCGGACTAAATAACGGGCTAGTGAATCTCCCTCTTTTTGCCATTGTACTTCCCAATCAAATTCGTCGTAAGACTCATAATGATCAATTTTACGAAGATCCCACGGAATTCCGGAAGCTCGTAGCATTGGTCCCGATAAACCCCAATTTATTGCTTCCTCTCCACTAATAATACCCACCCCTTCAACTCGTTCCAAAAAAATAGGATTACGCGTAATAAGCTTTTGATATTCAGTAACCCCTGTTAAAAAATAATCACAGAAATCCAAGCATTTATCTATCCAGCCATAAGGTAGATCAGCAGCCACCCCTCCGATACGGAAATAATTATGCATCATTCGCATACCTGTGGAAGATTCGAATAGGTCATATATCAATTCCCTCTCTCGGAAAATATAGAAGAAAGGGGTCTGCGCACCGATATCTGCCATAAAAGGGCCAAGCCATAACAAATGAGAAGCTATACGACTCAGTTCTAGCATAATTACTCTAATATAGCTCGCTCTTTTCGGTACTTGGATATTTCCCAACTGTTCTGGTCCATTTACCGTTATTGCCTCTGTAAACATAGTAGCTAAATAATCCCAACGTGTTACATAAGGAAGATATTGTATAATTGTTCGATTTTCCGCAATTTTTTCCATTCCTCTGTGTAAATAACCCAATACGGGTTCACAGTCAATAACATTTTCCCCATCTAGAGTAATGATGAGTCGAAGAACACCGTGCATTGATGGGTGTTGAGGACCCATATTGACTATCATGAGGTCTTTTCTTGTAGTCGGTACAGTCATATATTTTTTCCCCGATTCATTATTCCACGAATTGCTGAAAACCAAATGAAGTTCATTAAAAATAATAATTAATATTTATAATTATTATAAATATAATATTATTATAAAAAAAAAAAAATGAACTTAACGAGTTTTTGGCTCCCGAATATCCAATTGACTAATTAATTCTTTATAGCGTACTCTATTTTTCTTTGACAAATAAGCCAGGAGTCGTTGACGTTTTCCCAGAATTTTGCGTAGACCTCTCTGAGATAAATAGTCTTTTCTGTGCAATTCCAAATGGGAAGTAAGTCTACGTATCTTATTGGTGAAACTGAATACTTGAAATTCAACAGACCCCCTATTTTCTTTTTTTTCTTCTTGCGAAATAACTGAAATGAATAAATTTTTAACCATAACAAAAAATTCTGCGTCCCTTTTTCTTTATTTACATTACAAATATAGATTTTACTAATCAGTAATAATAATGCCAGTCATTTTAATTTGTTATACACAATAATCGGGATTTATTCGTATACTTCTTTTTTTTTTATTCACTTAATTGATAATCTTCTTTAACATTTTTTTTTTTTCAATTTTATTCAAATATAGATAAAAAATTTCTAACCTACAAAAGAGAAGAATTTTGACCTAAGATAAGAAGATTATGACGACTCATTACTTACTAGATAGAATTGCTAAGATCAAGGTCAGGTAATCAGTATCATGTACCATAATCTAATATAACAACATAAGGCTGTATATATTTGTTTGTGTTCATATACCATGGCAGAGATGCCGCTTGATCCATGTAATGTAAATGTATCATCAACTAATTATCAATCGTGGATACATATGTATCCTTGACATAACGAAACGACTACCATTATTGGTATCAAACCAATAGCGATTCATACAAGCAAAATCTTCGAATCGATAATTTGGCCAAAGAAATAATTTGAACTTAATAAATAGATTTGTATCTACATCAAGATGCTTATCCTCATAAAAAAATTGACCGCAGCGCTTTACATTATTCCCATTGCAAAATACTGGATTTCTATCCCCAACATTGACATTTCTTGAATTGAAACAAATGAGAATTCTCAATTCTCTACGACGTCTAGGAGATAAAAAATTATCAGGAAGACCATTCTTATCAACATTTCTTTTTTCTTGGTATCTTCGATTAGTTTGGCGCTTACTCTTATGCACCCGTGAAATAGCTATGGTTTGGTACATGATAAATTGTCCGTCCCATTTTATGGATAGCCGAGCTGGTTCAATAATCAATAGTCCCCTTTTTATCAATTTTGTAAGAGTTGTAGACTTCGGAATCAGCATTACATCCAAACTTATTTCGTCCCTTTGAATAGAGGATATAGCAATTTCCTTTGGATTTCTCAATCTAAGGAGTAGGCAATATACCTTGATATTATTTAGTATTTTTTGATTAAAAGCATTATCCCATTTCAATTGAAAAAGAAAATATCTTTTCAGGAAGAAATCTAGTTCCGCTCCTATCATGGATTTATTTTTATTGTTGCTTTTTTGAATGTATGATCCCCGATAATCTTCTTTAACATTTTTTTTTTTTTTCGATGGATCAGATCCAATATTTTTGTTATTTTGTGCATATGATCCAAGATCTCCTTGGACTGGCTGTTGTTTTTCTTCTTGATTTTGATTCTCAAATTCAAGAGATTTTTTTGGATTATATAATCTATCTTTTTTTTTCTTTTCGTTGATATTTTTACTAATGGTTTTATTTATATTAAATTTAAAAAGAAGTAAATTGATTGGTATGATCCACGGTTGAATCTTATATGTATTATAAAGTGACACAAATTCTGGTAAAAACCAAAGTTCTAGATTTGATATCGGACAATTTAGGATTTCTTCATTCATTCCCATCCAGTCCAAAAATGTTTTTGTTTGATTGGTTGGGCAGATTTGTTTATGAATCGGGGCATTCATAAACACTTTCTTATCCATTTTTTCAATTTTTTCAATTATTTGATAATAATTAGTCCGAGTCTTAGTATTTTTATTAATGTTGGCGCTGTCCCCGATATCTCTATTTCTCCATTCCTCAATATCGATCTTTTTTCTAAGACAAAAATTAAAAGTTCTCCAATCAAAATATTTTCTATCCGGATTTTTATCCCTATCAATAATAGAATCTTCTGGTAGATAGTTTCCAAGATCTATATCTTTCGGCAAATAAAAAAGTTCGGGATTATAATTATTGTAATTATAGGAAATCCTTTTTGCCTCGTTTACTTGGAATGGCGACCCATAAATATATGAACCTTTCTTATCTTCATAATTCAGATATTTATTTGATAAAAGATCATATTTGTAGTTTTTTAATTTATCTTTTTGGTTCGGTAATGAATTTACTGCATATGCAAAATTTTGTTCTTTCTTGTAATGAATTAATCGGTCTTTTTCATATGAATAAAAATTGGTTGAGTTTTTATTTTGAACCATAAAATTTTGATTGATTCTATTCCGCCAATTTTTCGGTACTAATCTAGACCATCTAGTCTGAGATAAATTGTATTTATAGTGATCATTACCCATTAACCAGCTTTTCCATTCATTCATTTTAAAACCGCTAAGTTTATTATACCTTGATTCGGAATGAAATATTCCGTGTGTTCCAAAAAAATCTTTTTTTATTCTATCCTTAATAAAAGGAATTGTTCCGTGATATTGAAATAAAAATTTCAAGTAATGCTTGTTGATAACTTGGGCTTGTGATAATTTGTAAAATACATATGCCTGTGACAACGAAGAAAGGTCACAAAAAATCTGCGAATTTTTTTTTCTAATATTAGAAATAAACTTTTTTATAGTCGAAATAAAATAAATTTGATTTTTATCACTATAAAATCCTTTTTTATTTGTTTCATCATTGGAATTTTCCGTTATTTTGTTTTTTAATTGAAGTAAAATTTTTACATGTATTCTGGGAATATTAATGATACGTAAAAAAATATCTTTGTATATCCTTTCAATAAACAAATAAAAAAAATAGTGATATTTGCGCATTAGTCGAGCACTTCTTCTTTTTAATATCTGCCAAATCTTTTTTGGCGATTCTAATCTTTTATCATCACAATTTGTTTCGTTAGGACTAATGTTTATATACGTAGTTATAAATATATTTTTTTTTTCTTTTGTTATTTTTTCGATTTGATTTCTGATTGTATTTGTCTTATCAGCCAGATCTTTCATCTTTTTTTCTGTCAGTGAATAATTTGTCCAATCCGCAGATCTAATTCGAATGGACGATTCATGATTTATATGATTACTTATTAGTGATTTTTTTTTTTTTGTATTCGATTCATATACTTCCCTCAATCCAAATAATGGAATTAGACTTACTTTTTTAAGTTCTTTCATTATTCTTTTTATAAATCGAACTATTTTTCTAACCCATCTTGTTTTTTCTTTTGATACTTTTCGAAACCATTTTGCTCTTTCGTTTATAATTTTTAGGGCTAGAAAACGTTTTTTTTTCACTTTTAAAAGTCTTTTTTCAAGTTGTTTCCAAATGGGTTCAAAAAAGGAAGGTAGTTGTCGGGGAGAACCAAAAGGTAATTCAGCTTCCATTCCCCAAACTGTTAAAAAACAAAAATTTTCTTTTTTACCTTTCTTTTTCATGGAATCTCTA